ATCATTAAGAATTTCGTCTTTGGACCAAAAACAAGCAAGGGGTGGAATACCACAAAGAGAAAGTGTGCCTAATAAAAACGAGGTTTTTGTAATTGGCACATATTTTGTTAAACCACCCATAAGAGCCATGTTCTGACTTTTATCTGGAGAATATCCAACAACGCTTTCCATTGAATGAATAATGGATCCAGATCCTAAAAATAATAATGCTTTCGAATAAGCATGAGTAATCAAATGAAATAAAGCAGCTCGATAAGATCCCATACCTAAAGCTAACATAATATAACCTAATTGAGACATTGTAGAATAGGCTAAACTTCTTTTAATATCTCTTTGAGCAAGAGCTAAAGTAGCTCCTAATAGTAGCGTTATTATACCAACCAAAGCAATAATATTCATTATGTAAGGTATGACTATAAAAAGAGGAAAAAGTCGAGCTACAAGAAAAATACCTGCTGCCACCATAGTAGCAGCATGTATAAGAGCCGAAATAGGAGTTGGGCCTTCCATAGCATCAGGTAACCATACATGAAGGGGGAATTGTGCGGATTTAGCAATCGCACCAACAAATAATAGGGAAGCACACAAAGTAAGAAATAAAGAATTGTATCCATTATTATCAATTAAATTCTTGGCTATTTCGAAAAAATCCCGAAATTCAAAGCTACCCGTTATCCAATAAAGACCTAAAATTCCTAAAAATAAACTAAAATCCCCTACCCGATTAGTTACAAAGGCTTTTTGACAAGCATTTGCCGCAAGGGGTCGTGTGAACCAAAAACCTATTAATAGATACGAACACATTCCAACTAATTCCCAAAAAATATAAATTTGTATCAAATTTGAACTTGTAACTAATCCCAGCATGGAAGCATTAAAAAAACTCATATAAGCAAAAAATCTCGAATAACCTTCATCATGAGACATATAATTGTCACTATAAATAAGAACCATTATTCCAACAGTCGTAATTAATATTAACATAACGGAAGTAAGCGGATCTATCAAGTTACCGAAATCTAAGGAAAAATCATTATTGATGGTCCAAGACCATACATATTGGTATATAGGACTGCCGTTTATTTGCTTAATAGAAAGGATGGCAGAAAAAATCATTATGATACTTAGTAATAAAACACTAAAAAAGGCCCATATCCGACGAATCCTTTTTGTGGCCGCCGGGAAAAGGAGAAGACCTATCCCTATTGCTACAGGAATTGGAAGGGGAATAAAAGGTATGATCCATGCATCTTGATATGTATGTTCCATAATATAATTATTATATTTTTTTTTATGAATTTTGTATTATTTTTTTTGTTTCCGATTCACCAGCTCTTATATGTAATGTATTTCTATGTATTTATCGATTTCGAAAGGAGTAAAAGTATGAAATAACTTAACAAGAATATAGTTCAAAATTCGACTCTTATCTTTATTTTTTAAATTGTAACAATTCTCAAATTCAATATTATAAATTTGATATTGAATTCAAATAAAGTAAAAAAAAAAAATCAATTAAATAAAAAGATATAAGATTAAGTTAGTATTGAAAAAATAATTACTTTTCTTTTGAATAAAAAAGAATTAATAAAGAAAAGATACAAAATATAGTATTTTCTATTAACACACACATTTTGTTTGGATCCATACAACAAGAAAAAATGATCAAAAAAATCAGAAAAAAATTCTGATATGGATCCTATAACCTACTAACAACTTAATCTGATCAACATATCATTTAATAACTAAATTACTAATAGATACAGGTCTCATTCTATTTTTCGAATTTTAATTAAATATACTTTAATTTACTTCCTCAATTATAATTAATAGAAAGAATTTTACAGCGAAGTTTTATTAAATTAGGTAAGGGTTCTGAAACTTTTCTATTTCTTTTTTATCGAAACTAAAATAGAACATGATGAGAATATGCAAATGAACCCCTTTTTTCTTACTAACGGCAAACAACTGGATTTTTATATACATGAATTCAACATCATATAGTATCATATAGTAGAGTCAATACCTTCATTCGGCTATATATAAAATACTAGCCGGTATAAATAACCCCTTCTTCAGATCCGATATTGTATGTAATAGTATTCACAAAATATTTTTACTTTAATATTAAATATTAAAAACAACAATAGATGTCTTACACATTTAACCATAACAATAACAAATATCTTATTTGCAAAATGGCGGTTCCGAAAAAACGTACTTCTATATCCAAAAAGCGTATTCGTAAAAATTTTTGGAAAAACAAAGCATATTGGGCAGCAATAAAAGCTTTTTCTTTAGCAAAATCTCTTTCCACCGGGAATTCTAAAAGTTTTTTTTTGCGACAAACAAACAAGTAATAAAGTTTTGAAATAATCTTAATCGATATGAAATGAACCAACTAAACTAAATTAGATAATTATCTAATTTAGTTTAGTAAGATAAGATGAATAATTACTCAAAATTCATATTTTTAACTTAATCAATTTAAGATATAATTTTATTTTATAGTGTTGTATATTGTAGGATACAACTTTTATGTGTACTGGATAAACTATAAACTCAAAAAAATGAGGCACAAAAACCAAGGTTTCACTTTTCTCTTTAGTGAGTTTTTGATGGTATGGGGTTTTTCTTTTCCCCACCAATTCATAAAAATTCTATATCTTATATATAGTAAAATTATAATCCATTTTTTTTGACTCTTTTTATTATATCTACAGCTCGCTAATTGGTTTGGTAAGTATACTATTCATATTAATATGAATTATCGACACAATAAAAATCCTAGGAATTTGTCGAGTTTGAATACCAAGCTATCAAAATATTTATAACAATACTTTGGCTATCTGTAGAAATTCGTGATCCAGAAAATAGAAAAAATGAATAGAAAAAGTTGGAAGTTATGGGCATCAATTAAGAGAACCCTCCGGTTACAACTCTTCAATGGAAGGCTATTTATTGGATGTTAAAACTAACACCATCCTATAATTAAGGTAATTTTATTCTTAAACGTTCCACTAGAAATTTGGACGTTATTTTCGAATGTTTGTACAAGATATTACATTGAATTGCCTCCTTCAATCTAGCCGATTGAAGACAGATGGGTTATTATGATTTCGAGCAAGCCGCTATGGTGAAATCGGTAGACACGCTGCTCTTAGGAAGCAGTGCTAGAGCATCTCGGTTCGAGTCCGAGTAGCGGCATATTAATAATTTTGAAATAAAATACTAGTCAAAAAAATACTAGAATAACTCGTATAATGTATAGAATTACATTCTGTATTTCTGTCCCATTTTAGAACCCTTTTTTAGGATTTTTTATGATATTTTTTACTTTAGAACACATATTAACTCACATTTGTTTGTCGATTGTTTCAATTGTAATTACGATTTTTTTTATTAATTTATTAGTCCACGAAATTGTAGGGCTATCTCATTCGTCGGAAAAAGGAATGATAGCTTCTTTTTTATGTATAACAGGATTATTAGTTGTTCGTTGGATTTATTCGGGACATTTACCCTTAAGTAATTTATATGAATCATTAATGTTTCTTTCGTGGAGTTTCTCAATTATTTATATGATTCCTTATTTTAGAAATAAAAAAAGTCATTTAAATGTACTAACAGCACCCGGTACTATTTTTACCCAAGGGTTTGCTACTTCAGGTCTTTTAAGAGAAATGCATCAATCTACAATATTAGTACCCGCTCTACAATCACAGTGGTTAATGATGCACGTAAGTATGATGGTATTGAGTTATGCAGCTCTTTTGTGTGGTTCATTATTATCAGTAGCTCTTCTTGTCATTATATTTCGAAAAAATATTTCTACTTTTTCGAAATATAAGGGCTATTATTTAGCAATTGGGCCACTTTACTTTAGTGAAATTCAATACATGAATGAAAAAAGCAATCTTTTTCGTTCATTTAGAAATTATCACAGGTATCAATTAATTCAGCAATTGGATTGTTGGAGTTCACGTGTTATTAGTCTTGGCTTTATATTTTTAACCATAGGTATTCTTTCTGGAGCAGTATGGGCTAATGAAGCATGGGGGTCATATTGGAATTGGGATCCAAAAGAAACTTGGGCATTTATTACTTGGACAATATTCGCAATTTATTTACATACCAGAACAAATAAAAGTTTGCAAGACTCAAATTCGGCAATTGTGGCTTCTATCGGTTTTTTTATAATTTGGATATGCTATTTTGGAGTAAATCTATTAGGAATAGGACTACATAGTTATGGTTCATTTGCATTAACATCTAATTGAATTGAAAAAAAACTTTACACATAGAATACACAATATATAGAAATAATAGCATATATGAGGAAAGTTTATATGAGTTTTTGAGAATCGTTTGAATCAAGTAGTGTTTCAAACGATTCTCAAAAACGAGAGTATCTGATTAGAATGAAAAGACTTTTTTTTTTTTTGTTTTTATCTATTCTTGTTGATGAAAATCATCTATAAAAGTAATTAGATAGAATCGCTTCTACCTTGTCAATTGATAGTGAGAGAACGAAATCCGGATAAATACCAATACCTATTACGGGTAGAAAGATACAAATTGAAACAAAAAGTTCTCGCGGCCCAGAATCAAAAAAAGAAGAATTAAGAGACTTAAATTGCTTGTATCCATAAAACATTTGACGTAACATAGATAATGAATAAATAGGAGTTAATATCATTCCAATTGCCGTTACAAAAGTAATTAGTATTTTTGGCATTAACAAAAATTTTTGGCTCGTAATTAATCCAAAAAAAACCACCAATTCTGCAGCAAAACCACTCATTCCAGGCAAGGCAAGAGAGGCCATCGAGAAGCTACTGAACATTGTAAATATTTTTGGCATTGGGATAGCAATTCCTCCCATTTCGTCAAGATAAACAAGACGTATTCTATCGTAACTCGTTCCTGCCAAGAAAAAAAGTGCAGCACCAATAAATCCATGAGAGATCATTTGTAAAATGGCTCCGTTAAGTCCTGTATCTGTTATGGAACTAATTCCTATAATTATGAAACCCATATGAGATACGGAAGAATAGGCAATTCTTTTTTTTAAATTACGCTGACCAAGAGATGTTGAAGCTGCATAGATTATTTGAATTGCACCTACTATTATCAACCAGGGAGAAAATATAGAATGAGCATGGGGTAATAATTCCATATTGATCCGAACCAATCCATATGCTCCCATTTTTAATAAAATTCCGGCTAAAAGCATACATGTACTGTAATGTGCTTCTCCATGGGTATCTGGTAACCATGTATGTAGGGGTATAATCGGCAATTTGACAGCATAAGCAATAAGGAATCCAAAATAAAATAATATTTCCAATGCCACAGGATAGGGTTGATTGGCTGATGTTTCAAAATTTAATGTCGGTTCATTAGAACCATATAAACCCATACCTAGAACTCCCATTAAAAGAAAAATAGAACCACCGGCAGTGTACAAAATAAACTTTGTAGCTGAATACAAACGTTTCTTACCTCCCCACATGGATAGAAGTAGATAGACAGGAATTAATTCGAACTCCCACATGATAAAAAAAAGTAAAAGATCCCGAGAAGAAAATAATCCTATTTGACCACTGTACATGGATAACATCAGAAAATGGAACAATCGCGAATCTCGCGTAACTGGCCAAGCTGCTAAAGTAGCTAAAGTCGTGATGAATCCCGTGAGTAAAATAGGTCCTACGGAAAGTCCATCAATTCCTAGTCGCCAGTGAAAATTAAAAAAATGAATCCACTTATAATCCTGCTCTAATTGGATTAATGGATCGTCCAATTGGAAATGATAACAGAATACATAGGCCGTTATAAGTAACTCCAGTATGCATATACATATAGTATACCACCTAATCATCTTATTTCCTCTATGAGGAAAAAAGAAAATCAAAGTACCCGCGAATATCGGCAAACCAACAATTATTGTTAACCAAGGAAAATCATTCGTGGTAAAGACAAGATACACTTTGACCATAAAAACCCGTACTCGAAAAATTCGATTATTTTCTTTCGAGTACGGGTTTTGTCGGTAAAGATAGAAATTGGATTCAAGTGGAATTTTCTGAAACGTATCAATAAGCTAGGCCCATACTACGAGTTGTCTCGTGCCATAAATAAACCCGGACACTCAAAAAATCCGTTGGACAAGCAGATTCACATCTTTTACAACCTACACAGTCTTCTGTTCTTGGAGCAGAAGCAATTTGCTTAGCTTTACACCCATCCCAAGGTATCATTTCTAATACATCCGTGGGGCAAGCTCGTACACATTGAGTACACCCTATACATGTATCATAAATCTTTACTGAATGTGACATTGGGTCTATAAAAATTTTGAACATTATAAATTCTCGATCTAGTAAAGTAGTAAATTTATTATATATTGTAGACACCAGACGAATCAATGATTTAGATTTACCAGAATCAATCTACTTCTTCTGTATATGCTCAGGAATTCATGAAAGAGAACCAAGATACTTTGATTTTTTACGTTTTATTAAAAAGTACGGTTTCTGTGGCACATACTAACTTTAATTGGTGAATATTCCATTTTATATATGTATGTATATGTTACCACTATTTATTCAACAAATTCGATTGATTAATACGAGTTGATTTTCTGTTACGATGAATTGATGAAACAATAGCTAATCCAATAGCTGCTTCAGCAGCTGCAATTCCTATAACAAAAATCGAGAAAATGTCTCCCTTTAATTGACGACTATCAAATAAATCAGAAAATGTTACGAAATTTATGTTAACTGCATTCAGTATAAGTTCAAGACACATAAGCGCTCGAACCATATTTCGACTTGTAATTAATCCATAGATACCAATGGATAATAAATAGGCACTCAAAACAAGTACATGTTCGAGCATCATTGACCAACTCCTTATAAATCTTGATTCATTTCAATATGAACAACAATTCAACCGATTCAATTCACTAAAATAGAATATAAAAGAATATAAAATAAAAGGTACATAATAAAAGAAGGTATTGATTATATTATAGAAAATAGAGTGAACTACGAATAGAATATTTCCGTTTTCTAATTTTATACATGAAGAATAAATGGAATTTAAATAAAAGAACGCTTGCCTATAAATTTGCTTAGTAATTCTTATTCTTTTTTTTTTTTTTCTAAGTATTTAATAATGCCGAGCCATAGAAATTGCACCTATCAAGGCAACTAAAAGAATTATCGAAATAAGTTCGAATGGAAGAAAAAAATCCGTTGATAAATGAATCCCAATTTGTTGACCATTATTTATCAAGTCTTGCTCTAAAATTTGGTTTGATCTTGTAGTCCAAACAATTCCGTACCATGATGTATCTAGGATAGTAGTAATTAGTAAAACAAAAATACTTGTACAAACTAGTGAAGTAACTCCATCTCCAACGGTCCAAACATGGAAATCGCTGTAATATTCTGAACCATTCATGAACATCACAGCAAATATAATTAATACATTTATTGCCCCCACATAAATAAGGAGCTGTGCAGCAGCGACAAAATGAGAGTTCGATGGAGTATAGAATAAGGATGTACAAACAAGAACCAACCCTAATGAAAAGGCAGAAAAAATGGGATTGGTGAGTAATACCACTCCTAGACCCCCCATTATAAGACCCAACCCCAAAAAAACTAGAAGAAAATCATGTATTGGTCCAGGTAAATCCATTCTATGTAAAAAAATTAAGTAGAATTTTTTCATGACCCTATTGACCAAATCAGGAAAAAAAGAAGTTACCCTATTTTTTTTTTTGATACGTTTTAAATCTATTAAAATCTAATGGGGTATGGGTATTGATATAAATATGCCTAGTAATTGGCTGATTGACTACCACTTTTCTATCCGTAAGTTTCGTTCGAAATTTTTTTTTATTGATAGAATCACAAGTATCCATATATATAACCAACCGATATGAATCGATTTTATGAATTTCAATCCAAAACAAATTTGAATTCTTACTATATCTATCTTCGGATTCCGAGTTATTGAACAAGCAAAATGAAAGAAGCTTTCTTTTACTACATTTAGATCAAAATAGAATCTTAATAATTAGTAATTGTTTTTGAATCAAGTAGTTTACCCGTGGCTCTTTTTATTTGAGTTGAATTCGTAATTGTTCGAATTGTGTAATCTCCAATCACTGACATTGGTAACCGACCCAAAGCAATTTGATTATAATTCAACTCGTGACGATCATACGCCGAAAGCTCGTATTCTTCAGTCATTGATAAACAATTCGTTGGACAATACTCAACGCAGTTACCACAAAATATACAGATTCCGAAATCAATACTATAATTAAGCAATCGTTTCTTTCGAATATTGGTTTCCAATTTCCAATCAACAACGGGGAGATCTATAGGGCATACCCGAACACATACTTCACAAGCAATGCATTTATCAAATTCAAAGTGGATTCGTCCACGGAAACGCTCTGATGTGATCACTTTTTCATAAGGATATTGGATAGTTACAGGTAAACGATTCGCGTGAGATAAAGTAATCATAAAACTTTGACCGATATACCTTGCAGCTCGTACCGTTTGTTGTCCATAATTCATGAACCCAGTTACCATAGGGAACATATCTTGAATATCAATAAAAAATTGGATGTTTCTTTCTCTTGTTTGAGAGAAGTTCTGAATTTAGAATATCCTATGACTTTACAGCGAAAAAAGTTGGGAAGAGGTTGTCAATAATAGATTGCCTAAAGAGATAGGTAAAAGAAATTTCCACCCAAGATTTAATAGTTGGTCCATTCGCATTCTCGGTAACGTCCATCTTGTTGTGATAGAAATGAACAAGAACAAATAAGCTTTAACTAATGTAATAAAAGTACCAATTGTCATTCCAAAGACTCCACCCACTTCATTTATTCCGAAAAGCTCAGAAATTAATATGTATGGAATAGATAGATTCCAGCCTCCCAAGTAAAGAATGGTTACAAATAACGAAGAAACTAGTAGATTTAGATAGGAAGCAACATAAAATAAACCAAATTTTATACCTGAATATTCAGTTTGATAACCCGCTACTAATTCTTCCTCTGCTTCTGGTAAATCAAAAGGTAATCTTTCGCACTCTGCTAGTGAAGAAATGAAAAAAACAGTAAACCCTATAGGTTGGCGCCACAGATTCCAACCCCAAAAACCATATTTTGACTGCGCCTCAACTATATCAACTGTACTTGAACTGTTAGATAATTATAGTCGGTGATAATATTACTATTCCCATCGCTATTGCAAAACCGTACATGAGACTTAAGCTTCATACGGCTCCTCGATGGCCACAAATAAATCTAAGGACTGTTTCAATATTATCTCGATAGTATAGGTAGATATAGTGAAGATACATCTAAGAGTCCCAAATTAGACCAATGCAATTCTGTCTGCTATAATAAAAAATGCTTCTGAATTGATCTCATCCTTTATAATTTTTTGTTTAGTAATAACTTAACACTTCACTAAAATACTCATTGGATTGTCTTGTATCAATAGATATTTATTTTGATTCATTTCTTTCAATTACAACGAAGAATTAGATATTCTATTAATTCATAATTCAGTTCATGAATAATGACAAGAATTCTATCTGTGTATTAAGATTCCAATCCATAAATGAAATATAGATATATAGAAAAAGGATTACTTCGTTCCTGATAGTAATTTGTTAATCAGTGGATAGGAGCATACTCTGAATCGGGATCGTGGGGAAGTACTGCTTGATCATTTCTACCAATTTTAAGTCCCATTAGTATTCCTTTTTTATTATGCAGAAATACCCCTTTGGATAACTTACTTACATTATCTACATTACTAATCCTTTGTGTACCTTAGTATTCCTAATCTTCCACTAAATTTTGTTAGACCCCCGGGGTAATACGTACAAAAAAAAAAAAACCCATACAGTTGATCTTTTGTACCCGCTTCAAACTAGGATATGATGACTAATCAACTAATCTTGGGGTAATCTGATTGGTTCTACTGTATTATATTTACGTACGTTTAACTCTTGTACCTAGGGAATGAGACTCAATCTTTTTACTGCCAATTTATAAGCTGTTTTGTTTCACTCATATAACTATCTGGTTTAGTTCATTGCCCCAATAAAAAAAAAGAAGATAGATATTCAATACATTCCACTTTTCCTAGAACGAAAAAAGGTAGGTAAAAATAAAGTAATGTCCCAACGAATCGCACGTAGAGATATTGATAACACACATAGAGTTAATGGTATTTCATAACTAATTGATTGAGCAGCAGCTCGTAGACCACCTAAAAAGGAATATTTATTATTTGATCCATATCCTGACATAAGAAGTCCAATAGGAGCAATACTGGAAATAGCAATCCATAAAAAAACCCCTATACTGAGATCGGCTAAAACAAGGTGATAGCCAAAAGGAATTACTAAATAACTTAGTAAAATGGATATCACCGCTATAGATGGCCCGATACTGAATAAACGAATATCTCCTCTAGATGGGAGAAGATCTTCTTTGAAAAGTAATTTGGTACCGTCTGCTAGAGCTTGAAGAATTCCCAAAGGACCCGCGTATTCGGGTCCAATACGTTGTTGTACCCCTGCGGATATTTGCCTTTCCAACCATACAATTACTAGCACCCCTATTATGATTCCCAATACAAGAGTAAAAGCGGGAACAAGTAACCATACGAGTCCGTAAACTTCTTTTAAGGATTCCGATCTGGAAAAAGAATTGATAGCTTGTAGTTTTGTCGTATCAATTATCATTTCAACGATCAACTTCTCCCATAATAATATCTATACTACCTAGTATTGTCATAATATCGGCCAATTTCATTCTTTTAACTAACTGAGGAAGAATTTGCAAATTAATAAAACCGGGTGGGCGAATTTTCCATCTCCAGGGAAAAACACTCTGATCTCCTACTAGAAAAATCCCCAATTCTCCCTTTGGGGCTTCTACTCTCACATAAAGCTCTTGTTTAGATAATTCAAAAGTGGGTGAAGGTTTTTTACTAATGAATCGATAATCAAAATCATTCCATTCGGAATCCTTTGCTCTATCAAAGCGACGTATCTCTAAATTCTCATAGGGCCCCCCCGGAATTCCTTCCAGAGCTTGTTGAATAATCTTTATGGATTCCGTCATTTCACTAATTCGTACTAAATAACGAGCTAATGAATCTCCTTCTTTTTGCCACTGTACTTCCCAATCAAATTCGTCGTAACACTCATAATGATCGACTTTACGAAGATCCCATTGAATTCCGGAAGCTCGTAGCATTGGTCCTGATAAACCCCAATTTATTGCTTCTTCTCCACCAATAATACCCACTCCTTCAACTCGTTCCAAAAAAATGGGATTGCGCGTAATAAGCTTTTGATATTCAGTAACCCCTGTTAAAAAATAATCACAGAAATCCAAACATTTGTCTATCCAGCCATAAGGTAGATCCGCAGCGACCCCCCCGATACGGAAATAATTATGCATCATTCGCATACCTGTGGCAGATTCGAATAGGTCATATATTAATTCTCTTTCTCGGAAAATATAAAAGAAAGGAGTCTGCGCACCAATATCTGCCATAAAAGGGCCAAGCCATAACAAATGAGAAGCTATACGACTCAGTTCTAACATAATTATTCTAATATAGCTTGCTCTTTTTGGTACTTGAATATTTCCCAACTGTTCTGGTCCATTTACCGTTATTGCCTCTGTAAACATAGTCGCTAAATAATCCCAGCGTGTTACATAAGGAAGATATTGTATAATTGTTCGATTTTCCGCAATTTTTTCCATCCCTCTGTGTAAATAACCCAATATGGGTTCACAGTCAATAACATCTTCCCCATCTAGAGTAACGACGAGTCGAAGAACACCATGCATTGATGGATGTTGAGGACCCATATTGACTATCATGAGATCTTTTCTTGTAGTTTGTACAGTCATCTATTTTTTCCCCAATTCATTATTCTACGGATTGCTCAAAACGAAATAAAGTTCATCAAAATTCAAAAGTTTTATTGAATTTTAAGTATAATATAAATCGAATAAATCAAATAGAATCTTCAAATTAAATTAACGAGTTTTTGACTCCCGAATACTCAAATTACTAATTAATTCTTTATAACGTACTTTATTTTTCTTTGACAAATAAGACAACAGCCGTTGACGTTTTCCCAGAATTTTTCGTAGACCTCTCTGAGATAAAAAGTCTTTTCTGTGTAATTCCAAATGGGAAGTAAGTCTACGTATTTTATTGGTGAAACTGAATACTTGAAATTCAACGGACCCCCTGTTTTCTTTTTTTTCTTCTTGCGAAATAGCTGAAACGAATAAGTTTTTTATCATAAGAAATTTTCCTCTTTTTTACAAATACAAATATGGATTTACTGATCACTAATAATAGTCCCAAGTATTCTTTATTTGTTATACACAACAAATTGAATTGATTCACTTTTTTATAAAAAAGTGAATCAATTCAATAATAATAAAATTTTTAAATTATTTAGATATATATAGATAAAAGAGCAAGTATATTTCTAACCCACAAAAGAGAAAAGTTTAGACCGAAGATAAGAGAAAATAAAGCCATTAAATCAATATCATGTACCTGAATAAAATATAACACAAAACGTTTGTATATTTATTTGTCTTCATATACCACATCACCAGATAGGACATTTCATCCATGTAAATGTACCATTACCTAATTATCAATCATGGATACATATGTATTCTTGACATACTGAAACAACTACCATTATTGGTATCAAACCAATAGCGATTCATACAAGCTAAATCTTCTAATCGATAATTGGGCCAAAGAAAGGATTTGAATTTTTTAAAATTATTTATATCTACATCAAGATTCTTATCTTCATAAAAAATTGGATCACAGTTTCTTGTACTGTTTTCATTGGAAAATTCTTGGTTTCTATTCCCAACCTTCAAATTTCTCGAATTTAAACAAATTTGAATTCTCAATTCTCTCCGACGTCTGGGAAATAAAATATTTTCAGGAACAAGAAAATCATAATTATTTTCGTCTCGATTCCCAAACAAAATTTTATGTCGTGCAATAGATTCAGTAAGACCCTTGTTATCAACATTTATTTTTTTTTTGCATGTTTGGTACTTACTCTTATGCACCTGCAACATCGCTATGGTTTGGTACATGATAAACTGTCCATCCCATTTTATGGATAGCCGAGCTGGCTCAATAAGCAACAGTCTTCTTTTTATCAATTTTATAAGAGTTGTAGCCTTCGGAATCAGCATTACATCCAGACTCATTTCGTCTCTTTGAATAGAGGATATCGCAATTTCCTTTGGATTTTTCAATCTAAGGAGTAGACAATATATCTTAATATTGTTGATGATTTTTTGGTTAAAGGAATTATCCCATCTCAATTGAAAAAGAAAATATTTTTTCAGGAAGAAATCCAATTCTGCTGCTATGTTGCTCTTAGATTTCTTTTTATTTAGGTTCTTTTGAATGTTTGATCTATCAAAATCTTCTTTACCATCTTTTTGTTTTTTTAATCGATCAGATCCAGGATTATTTTCGTTTTGTGCATATGATACAAGATCTCCTCGGACGGGCTGTTGTTTTTCTTCTTGATTTCTATTCTCTAATTCAAGAGATTTGTTTTGATTATATGATATAGGAAGATCTTTTTTTTGCTTTTCATTTATATTCAATTTTAATTTTAAAAGAAGCAAATTACGTGGTATGATCCAAGGTTTAATTTTATATGCATCATAAAGTAATAGAAATTCTGGGAAAAACCAAAGTTCGCGATTTGATATAGACCAATTTAGTATTTCTTCATTCATTCCCATCCAGTCAAAAAATACTTTTGTTTGGTTGGCTGAGTCAATTTGTTTATGAATCGGGAGATTCATAAAACCCTTATTATCTGTTTTCTTTTTTTCCATTTGGTCTATTATTTGATAATAATTAATCTGAGACTTCATTTTTTTAGTAATGTTGGTGCTGGCTCCTATATCTATATTTGTCCATTCCGCAATATTGCTCTTTTTTCTAAGACAAAAATTAAGAGTTCTCCAATCAAGATATTTTCTATCCGGATTTTGATCTCTATCAATAACATAATCTTCTCTTAGATAATTACTAAGATCTATATCGCCCGACAAATCACAAATTTCAGAATTATCTGGATTATAATTATAGAAAATCCCATGGACCCGATTTACTTGTAATGGTAACCCATAAAAAGATGAGCTACTCTTATTTTCATAATGAATATATTTATTTGATAAAAGATCATATTTGTAGTTTTTTAATTTCTCTCTGCGGCTCGGTAATGAATTCACTGCATAATTCTTTTCCTTTTCGTAATGAATTAATGGCTCTTTTTCATATAAATCAAATTTGGTTGAGTTTGCCAAATTTTGATTTATTTTATTTCGCCATTTATGCGATACTAATCCAGACCAGCTAGTTTGAGATAAATCGTATTGATATTGATCATTACCCATTAACCAGCTTTGCCATTCATTCATTCCAAAATTTTGAAAATTGTTTTGTCTTGATTCGTAATCAAATATTCCTTGTGTTTCAAAAAAAATCTTTATTTTAGCCTTAATAAAAGGAATTGTTCTATGATATTGAAATAAGGATTTCAAGTAATGCTTGTTACTAATTTGTATTTGTGATAATTTGTAAAATACATATGCTTGTGACAAAGAAGAGAGGTCACACAAAACCCGCGATTTATTACTAGTATTAGTAGTCTTAGAAATTGATCCTTTTCTATTTATAGTCGAAATAAAATGAATTGGATTTTTATTTGTTTCATCATTGTAACTGTATTTATCAGTAATTTTTTTTTTTGATTGAAGTAAAATTTGTATATTCCTTCTAGGAATATTAATGATACGTAAAAAGATATCTATGTATATCTTTTCAATACAAAATTTCCAAAAATAGTGATATTTACGTATTAGTCGGGCCCTTCCTCTTTTTACTATCTGCCAAAAAATTTTTGACTGTTCTAATCTTTTATCATCCCAAGTTGTTTCGTTAGGACGAATGTTTATATCTGTAGTTATAAATACATTTTTCTTGTCTTTTGTTATTTTTTCGATTTGATTTCGGATTGTATTTGTTCTATCAGCCATATCTTTCATTTTTTTTTCTGTCAGTGAATAATTTGTCCAATCAGTCGATCGAATTTGAATGGACAATTCCGGAATCATTTTATTGCTTATTATCAATAATTTTTTCGTTTTCTTTCTATTTGAATTCGATTCAGATACTTCCTTCAATTCAAATAATGAAATGGAATTTCTTTTTGTAAGTTCTTTCATTATTTTTTTTATAAATTGAAATTTTTTTGTAACCCATTCTTTTTTTTCGTTTGATACTTTTCTAAACCACCTTGTTCTTTCTTTTATCATTTTTAGAGCTAGAAAACTTTTAGTTTTTACTTTTCTAAGTTTTTTTTTTTGTTGTTTCCAAATAGGCTCAAAAAAGGAAGGTCCTTTTCGGGGAGAACCAAAGGGTAGTTCTGCTTCCATTCCCCAAACTGTTAAAAAACAAAAATTTTGTTTTTTCTCTTTATTTTTTATTGAATCTTGAGATTGTAGCTTAGCTCGATGCCACGGTTTTAGACAGAAAGGAAATAGGATCTTTATCTGAATCCCGTCGGTTAACCAATTTTTTGGAAATTCTTTTTCTGATAATTGAACACCGTTATAAGTGCACTTAACATGCATTTCTCTATTCCACTCTTCCAAATCTTCATGCCACTCGGCAGGTTGAAATACTAGCATACGCCCAATATTTTTGGCTATTATCAATGAAGGCAATACTATATATTTTCTAAGAATTGACTGAGTTACTAACATATAACCCCTTATTGCTTGAGCAAATAGAACGGTATCCCAAGTTTCTGCTATTGTTATACGTTCATTTTCCTTTTTCTTTTTATCTTTTTCTTTTGCCTCTTGCTCTTCCGAATCTGGAATTCGGAATTCTGTGCCCTCCACTATCCAATTCCTGAAAATGAAATTCAACATTCGATCGATATCAAAAGATAAAACAAAAATTTTGTCTATTCGGTCCAAAAAAAGTGGGGAATGTACTGTTGTTTGAAACAGCTTCCAAGTAACTGTTTTCCGTCTTTGAGCACGCATGGATCCTTTAATTATGTCTCGACGAAAATCTGATTGTTGTGAATAACGTATCAAAGCCACCTCGTCTACTTGATCACGATTACTGGTGTTATTTTTATTCGTTTCGTTATCAGTAAAAATCACTACACGTTTGGCTTTTCGTGAACGAATACCACGATCCTCAGTTGCCTCTTCCTCTTCTTCCTGTTCTTCTAAATCATCAATCAATTTGTATGACCACTGAAGAATTTTTTTTTTTATTTCCTTTATTCTTTTTCCAATCTGTTTTTTTCGAACTATTTGGTCATTGGAATTTGGTTTATTCAAATGTGGTTTAATTATATCGAATAAAATTTTTGATTTATTTTGCGAATCAACCCTTCCTTGTTCTGAAAGTAAAAAAGTATCTTTCATTTTAGTAATGGATTCCCCATAAAATTCACTTATGGGAGCTGATAATCGGTCAATGTCTTTCAATTTCACTAACGACTTTCGTATATCTTTTTTTTTTTTCAATTCTTTAGAATGACTAGGAAAGATATCATGAAGTTTATTTATCCAAAGAGTGTCTCTGGGATCTTCTATCCAAGGTATTAAATACTCGTTCATGCTTGAACGTGAGTACAATTCTTTAATTGTTCCACGATAGGATCCGTTCAAAAGAGGATCATATATTTTCGGCAAGCATTCTTGTTCATTCTCATCATTGCACAATCTGGTCCTTTTTTCGAGTACATCCATAACAAGAAACCCCTTGTCTATAACCGCTATTCGATTAAACAGCTCGTTACTGAGATTTTTTCGCTTTTCGTTATTGGTAGAAACCCAATTATTATATGACTCTTCATAGGATCTCTTTTCTGTCATGCACAAGAGCATCTTCTGTTGTATCATTTCCAAAAATGTTGACAAGCTGGGCAGATATGTAAAAGATAGTTTTGGTTTTCCATCACTTTGACATATATAAAAAAAATATTGTGACATTTCATTTCTTACGGCGTTTTCAAACAGATCATTTTTTATATAACGCAATGGACGATTCCACCGTTTATAGTCGAAAAGAAGAGTCACAAGGGGTTTTTCAAACCAGAAGACATTTTGATCTTCTTTCTCTTTTTTTTTTTTTAACTCAAAATTGTCTTGATTTCCATCAAGATAATAATTTTCACAAACTGGGCTATTCTTAGAGTATTTCTCTTTGTTGAATTCATCCTTTGTTTTTTCCTTTCCATTCAAATTAACTTGGATTTCTTCCGTTTCATCTATTTTGTCCAGACCCTCCCTTTCTTCCAAACAAAGGGAAGGGTCTTCTTCGACGGATCCCTC